ATGAAAGTGGATTATCTTTACATTTATTCCAAAGCTTCCATAATCCCTTCCCGAACCAAACATGAATCTTTCGACTCATTTGGCTCTCCTACTCAATTACTTAAGAAAAATTCTAATATCTTTTTATAAATGTAATGAGCCTATCCTCTCTTCTTTGTTTGTTCATATTTTCATATGCAAAAAAATATATAAACAAATGCCAAATCAAAATATTCAGAGGACTCTTCTGACAAAAATATGTAATTGTCAACAAAGTTGTTTCTTTTTTTTCTTCAAATCCAAAAAACTCTTCTTACTTCTACATAGGTCGTCGATTCAGCATTGGATAAAAGGGGGAAATACCCATTTTTACAATAACAATAACGGTTCAAAACCATTTTATGATTTATGAATAGGAGTGTTCTCTATCCATAAAATATTCATTTTGAACCATCTCCATATTAACATAGAGGGTGAAAGAGTACCGCGCCGCGTCTAGACTTCAAACAGTTTGCTTTAACCATATTCATATTAATGGCCACACATTATTGGTTGATAGAGAATCAAAAAAAAATTACCAATGAATCACGAAATGCTATGGTTCTTATCCATAATCTCTTAATTTTTTCCGAAGTCATTCGTGAGATCGTGCACCTTTCTAGTTATAACGAAAAAGGTACAGCTGGGTGGATCCAACATATTCTTGAAATAAACAACCCGCACACACTCCCTTTCCAAAAAAGATCAATACACCAAGCACTACACTTAGATTTATTAGATTTGTTGAAAAAATATCGGTATTAAACCCGAAACTCCCGGCAGATGGCCAATAGCCCAAAGAAACGAAAGAATCGGTTACATTTTTCATATGATCTCCTATAGACTAAATAGATAGACTAAAAAATCGAATAGAGTTCTTTTTGTATCACTTCGCCCCTCTTTTTTATTTATTTCCTATTTTAAATTAAAAAAAGTATTTGATTTATGTGAACTATCCCCCTTGTGGCAATCCTTAGTTTCCCCTGGACTCCGAAGGGGAAGGATGAAAGGGAATGGGTATACTAATCTCTCACCCACAAATCAAACCTTCCCACAGGTTATTTTGTCAACGAATAAGTAAGTGTAGGAGTGAAATCTTAATAGAATTAGAAAAAGGAAATAATTAGTTCAAGGCAATAAAATAGGGATTTTTCATATTAAACAAAAGGATTCGCAAACAAAAGCGCTAATGCTACAACCAGTCCATAAATTGTTAAAGCTTCCATAAAAGCTAGACTAAGCAAGAGAGTACCTCGTATTTTTCCCTCTGCCTCAGGCTGTCTCGCGATACCCTCTACAGCTTGACCCGCAGCAGTCCCTTGCCCAACTCCGGGCCCAATAGAAGCAAGCCCTACAGCCAACCCAGCAGCAATAACGGAAGCGGCAGAAATCAGTGGATTCATGATAAGTTCCCTCGTACCAAAAAAAGAAATGGTTAATGATACAATCAACCAACGAATTATGACTTAATAATTCCGTCGCTAGCATTTCGAAGTAACTAAGAACTTCGAGTTAAATTATGAAGTAATAGTATTAGTGCATAATTCAAGCTATTTTTTTTAGTTTCTGTTTCTATCCACAGAGTCTTTGTGAATCCAGACGACTTTCGATCTTCCATTTCTTGGTTCCGAACTCTTATTTTCGTCCACCCTTTTCTGAATTTCATCTATTTATTTAGTCAATTCACAGTCACAAGGAGACGGAAAGGGAAGGGCTTCTATTGTTATTAGAATCCCTGCCAAAATTCATAGGAGGTGGGTGGCAAATAAAATATCTCTTTAGTTCATATAGAATCAGTCAATATCTAATATCACATATACGTGTCTTTCTTCCATAACGTAAACCAAGCATTCATCTTAGATTCAATCGGATTCGAGAATCAATTATCGAAATATCTACAAGAGTTGACTTATTTATAGTTTATAGTTTATAGCCATTCAATTACATATACCTACCCTCTCCAAACCAACCCATTTTTTATGAATTAGGTTTTTGTGTAAATTCTTTTTTTTCTTTATCATTATTCCAATGTATCCAATCTAAATGGACAAATTGGTTAGTCCAAATAATTGCACAGAAATATTATTATTTGATTGATCTAAGTTCATACAATTTGTTATTTATTGTATTACTATTTTCGTTTGGTCAATCGTTGAATAAAACAACTGAAATGGGAATTCTTCGCCCCCTTTTTTTTTATTTTATATTTAATTCTTTTATTTAATATTTAATCACACGTCCTAAATACAGGCATTCATATTGAATATTCTAATTTTTTTTATTTGAATATTGAACTTGAACTATTGAATAATGAGATAGAAATCGAATATTGGTTGAGGAGAGGTATGATATTAAGTGGACGAAAGAGAACTTTAGGAAAAAGATCTTTTCGATCTCTTTCCTTTTTTACACCTATCTAATATCGTAATTTTTTTGCTATTACTCTATATCGTATATGGCCTAGTTGTAGATTCCCTAAGTA